TATTCGTTTGGCCGAGGACTTCCAAACACATCGTAAGCTAAACCCGTACTGACGAATAACCAACCCGCAATAAATAGGGAGGGTATAGTAATGCTATGAATGACCCAGTATCGAATACTGGTAATAATATCAGCAAAAGAACGTTCTCCCGTGCTTCCAGACATGCTGAGCTCCACAAATTCTTTCTTGTACATTAAAAAAGGGAATCGATTCTGTGAAAGATGAAAGGGACCAGTAAATCGAAAACAAAACTACTGATATTACATCTTTGTAAGATCGTCAATTTTATACCAAAGGTGTATTTAGAGTATATCGAATCAGTATAGCTATCCTTCCTCTGGCACAGCAACGCAGTCTCAATTAGTACCGAAATGCTACATTTCCCTTTTTGTTCTTTGGATATGCATAAACTTTATGTTATGGAATAAATTAATACAATATAAAATTCCTCAAATTATTTATAATATTTCAAGATTTCCATTATGGGTTTCGTAATAGATAGAGATAGAAAGTCAAGATCTTGAGAAAGTGTGAATCCATGGGTTTTAACTAATTCATGTAAAGATATTATCATATTTACACAATTCAATTATATGCAAAATTTATAAACCCTTTTTATGGTTAAAGATTTTTTTGTTAGAATACTTTCATTTACTTAGCTTAGTTGGTCATACAATACATAATACAATAAATAATAAATAGATTATTATATGATAGTGTGTTTGATGAAAAAACCTAAAATAGTTAGAACAATCAATTACAGAATATTGGCGATGCAACAACCGTTGTTGCCAAAGCAAGGTTATTTCTTGACTGAACTACAAAGATAGAACTCTATGATGATGGAAAGACAGAGTGTAGAAGCTAAAAAGATACTGGAAGTTGCTCATCTTCAAATCGAGTTGGACCCGAAATGAAATAAATAAAAAGGGGGTATCGGGCCTGGGCCGTCCGATCGAAAAGAAAGTGGATTAACTCCTATTGAAAATAAATGATTCAAATTAAAATTATTTTAAAATCCAATTATTCTTTTATTCAAAAATGACTGAATTTTTTTTTTAGTTATACGATAGAGTTTTTATTACTTTCACTCAACTCACGAATTGCACAATGAATCTGTTGATTTGGAATCACATGACCGGTTGATGTCACATCAGAGCAATCGATTTTTTCTACTATGTAATTCTATCTTTTTTAGTGCTATCTATAATGACTGATCAATTAAGATGGAACTAAGTTAATATTGTCTACTGTCAATAGTTTTTCTTACTGTCGTATCTGGGAAAATTGAAACTTAGGTAAGTGTTTTATCAACATATGTAGTAAAAGAACATATCTAATTTAGCCCTTTCATGTCTACTATAACTAGTTATTTCGGTTTTCTATTAGCTGCTTCAACTATAACCTCAGCTCTATTGATTGGTTTGAACAAGATACGACTTATTTGAAATAAATTGAATGAACAATTTATAAAAATAAGTATTTCTCTTAAATGCCAGGTCTTCCATAGTCCCGCGGGAATTGCCAATTCTCGGTTATTGAGATTCGCGAACAATTCAGATTAATATTTAGGGATAGATCTTACCTCTCTTTTTATTCTCTCAAACAAAAAATAGAAATGATTGAAGTTTTTTTATTTGGAATCGTTTTAGGTCTAATTCCTATTACTTTGGCAGGATTATTCGTAACTGCATATTTACAATACAGACGTGGTGATCAATTAGACCTTTGATTGAATAATATATTTTTTGATTGACCTCCTACTCCTTGAAAGGAGGTCAAATTAAAGTTTATTAAATTATTTTATTGTATGTGATTCGACATAACATCACGCTCTATAGGATTTGAACCTACGACATCGGGTTTTGGAGACCCGCGTTCTACCGAACTGAACTAAGAGCGCTTTCTTATGACAGGGGGTACTAAAAAAAAGAATTTCTATGTACCCAAAAATATCTTGCAAACACCTAGTATAGTATGCAAAAATTAAAGATTATATAGCCAATTTTAAAATTTAATCAATCTCGAGTAATCTCCCGTTACTGCCCATTAGTAGAAGTAATAGGTAGGGATGACAGGATTTGAACCCGTGACATTTTGTACCCAAAACAAACGCGCTACCAAGCTGCGCTACATCCCTTTTAAAAATTGTTTTACAATGTCATTGTACAAAATCCTTGTCTTGTTTTCCACATTTTTATTTTCTTCTTGATTTTATACTTTATTTTTTATATTAAAATATTGTATTTATATTATATACATCTGAAACTTAACGCATAAAAAAATTAATATTTATCGATAACACTAACACTCAGGCTTTTTTTTTTTTAGGACAAGAACATTGACTCGTTCATTGTACATATCCATTTTAGTTAAGAATTCTGCATAAAAATAAATACAAATGATCTTGAACTACGACATCTGCTCATATATATAATATATGTCTATGTTTTACAATAAACAATAAAAAGGAGGATTTTCAATGCGAGATATAAAAACATATCTCTCCACGGCACCTGTGCTAAGTACTCTATGGTTTGGGTCTTTAGCGGGTCTATTGATAGAGATTAATCGTTTATTCCCAGACGCCTTGTCATTTCCTTTTTTTTGATTCTAGTTATTAATATGCAAAAAATAAATAAATTAGAGATTTAATTCTATGTGACGTGATTAAAAAAAATGTATTAAACCCAAGCAAAAAGTTGATCTAATAAAATTATATTTGGAAAAACATAAATGGAAATGCGGGTCCAGTCTAGGAGAGGCTCCACGAAATCATAACATAGTAAAGAAGATACATAAATGAAATATTGGTATTAGTATTAGGAATAATTGAGAGTTAGAAAAAAATTGTATTACTTAAAATTATATATAATATTATAATATATAATTGATATTTAAATAAAATTAAATAAAAAAATATATATCTTCAATCTATTTAATTTTAATTATTACTCTTAATTAATTCAATTAATTAATATTAATTACAATGAAATCTTTAGAAAATTAATTTCAAATTAGTAACTTCTATTAATTTTTTGTTCTTTTTATTTTCAGATCGAAAAAATAAAAGTTAAGTCAATCCAAAGGGGGTTCATGGCCAAGGGTAAAGATGTAAGGGTCATAGTTATTTTGGAATGTACTTGTTGTTGTGCCCGAAATGGTGTCAATAAAGAATCGCCGGGTATTTCTAGATATATTACTCAAAAGAATCGACACAATACACCCAGTCGATTAGAATTGAGAAAATTTTGTCGTTATTGTCACAGGCATACGATTCATGGGGAAATAAAGAAATAGATCGAACGGAACATATGTGCAATCTTTCCATTCCAACTCAAAGAGCAGAAAGAGGAAGAACATATAACATAATCATAATATAATACAAATTATATTTAAATTATAAATTATACAAATAAAACCCTACTTCGGCCGGATCTGAAATTAATAAAGAAATAGAATTTTAGAAATAAGGAATAAACCATGGATAAATCTAAGCAACCTTTTCGTAAATCCAAGCTCTCTTTTCGTCGGCGTTTGCCCCCAATTGTCTCGGGGGATCGAATTGATTATAGAAACATGAGTTTAATTAGTCGATTTATTAGTGAACAAGGAAAAATATTATCTAGACGGGTAAATAAATTGACCTTGAAACAACAACGATTAATTACTATTGCTATAAAACAAGCTCGTATTTTATCTTCGTTACCTTTTCTTAATAATGAGAAACAATTTGAGAGAACCGAGTCGATCCCTAGAACTGCGGGTCCTAGAGCCAGAAATAAATAGGCATATTCCTCAATTGACTCAAAACTCCACAAGCTCAAATGGATTGGATGTTTTGCTCGAAAAGGTCCAGAATCCAGGTTTAATTCTTGTCTTATAAGAAACAAAAAAAAAAGGGGGGGATAAGCAATTTTTTTATTGAAGCATGTTCGTTCATTCCTACTACTTTTCTTATCTTAATTTTATCTCAATTTAGTTTATTCTATCTTCCCGGAGTTCATTCTCCGGGGAATTCTTGTTCCATCATTCTTGTATATTACTTTAGAATTTCCTTTATTTTATGATTTGATTGGAAATCATGTAAAGACAATTCTTATTTGATATAGCTATTTGCGCAAGTATTTTACGATTAAGAAGCAATTGCCCCTTGTACAGATTGTGTATTAATCGACTATAACTATGGAATACTTTATTCTCGCGAGTTACTGCATTTATCCGAGTGATCCACAAACGACGAAAATTTCTCTTTTGCCTGCCCCTATCTCGCTGAGAGGAAACCAAAGCTCTCATTTTATGTTGAGTAATTGTTCGCGTAAGTCTTGAATGAGCCCCTCTAAAGGTTGACGCAAATACACGAATTTTTGTTCGACGTCTCCGAGCTGTATACCCTCGTTTAACTCTGGTCATTGAATCAAATTAAACTTTAATGAATAACTAATTGAATTCTCTTCTTTCAGTCATTATTTGTCCCCCCGGTCGGTTAATAACAAAACGGATTATTCCGATATATAAAATATAAATTCCAATGGCTTTTGCTACTATGACCTTCCCAACCACTATTTTTTATTTTTATTCTTTCCAGGCCAGACATTTGGTTCACCTGGAACTAAGAAATTCTACCAAATACTATACAAAAAAATAGTGGGTTCCTTCGTTTCTATGGTTACTTCTTAAACGGTGAGGCCCTCTCTATGCGCCGGAGCCTCATCTCTCATTTAATCAAATGGTATTGTTAACTTGTATAGTTAACATTCTTTGGCTCTACCCATTAATTATACAGTAATAGGCCTTTTCACAATAAGAGCTATCCATACAGTGACGGCATTTCATTATGAAAGTTGGCTAGGTAGCTGACCCTGTTAGTCCGTTCTTTCAAGAATATGGGCATAACCTTTTTGTTTTGCTTCTTATCCTTATAATACCATTTCCTCCGCTTAATGGATAACCCTTTGCTACCAATGGAGAATTGCTTCTCATCTCAAATTGAGGTGGTTGGATTTGCACCAATGAAAACCATAAATTCCATACACAATATACAAGAAACAATAAGGGTATATAATATATCCCCATTTTAGATAGTAAATGGCGTTCTTTTACTCTATACTATTCATTGGTATTAATCATTGATACTGGAAAAATTGTCTCATTTGCTCGAGCTCATGATCTGAACGAGTCGCACATACACCCTAGTACATGTTCCTCGACGCTGAGGACATCCTCGAAGAGCGGGGGATTTCGTGACATTTTTTATTGGCTGTCTTGTGTTTCTAATAAGTTGTTTAATAGTTGGCATGTCGGATATATAAAATTATATTATAGAATGGGTTGGTTTAGATCGATCTTAACCTGATTTATGATTGATGATTATTAATTATTTCGATTCAATATAAGATATCAAATCGTGTAAAATTCGAATTATGGTTGAAAATAAAACGGAATCATGGATTTATACGAAATCCGAAGTATTTTCATTTTCAACCGCTACAAGATCAACAATGCCATGGGCTTGGGCTTCTGTTGCCGACATAAAAACATCTCTTTCCATGTCTTCGGATATAACCCATAAAGGGTTGCCTGTTCTTTGTACATAAACTTTTGTGAGGTTTTCGCGAAGTTTCAGCAGTTCTTCCGCTTCCAGGATAAATTCTCCTGCCTGTGCCTCATAAAAAGAACTAGCAGGTTGGTGAATCATAACCCTGATGATATTGAGATAACATCATGAATGGTTCTTCTATCTCGCATGATGGGATTTAAATTAAAGGGATAAAAAAGAAGAAAAAATATAGAATTGAACAACCGTACAGGCACCTTTTGTGCATTGCATACGGCTCTGCAATGGAATTTACTAACCCCCTCCTCCAGAGAAGAGGGGAAGAAATAGAATCTATCCGATCCAGCCAGATCGTTGAATAATCCATTTGCCATCCTTCTTTTCATAAGAGTAAAAAAATACTACGATGGTTCTGTTGCTTTATATTAGATATTTATATATTTATCTAGTTTGTGATTTGGCAATCCCAAAGTGTCTTTCTGATATGATCAAATAAGGAAAAAATGATTTGTGACGCTAAAATGTCCTCCCGACACATAAGATAAAATCGCAAATAAAGGTTATTTCATACTACTATCTCGATACAAAATCTCATGTTATAAAAAACAATAATGGTTTGTTCATATCGAACTCAAAGTGCCATGCTATTATTACTTAATTTTTCCTAATTCGATTATTTATATTCGATATGGCGAAGGCATAGTCTTTTTTTTTTTTAACTCATTGGCGCCAAGCGTGAGGGAATGCTAGACGTTTGGTAATTTCTCCTCCAACCAGAATGAAAGATCCCATTGAAGCAGCTAATCCCATGCATATTGTATGTACATCGGGTGGCACAAATTGCATAGTATCATAAATGGCTATTCCTGGTATTACCCATCCGCCGGGAGAGTTTATAAACAAATAAAAATCCCTAGTATTATCTTCTATACTGAGATATACCATGAGACCCACAAGTTGATTGGAGATCTCGCTATCAACTTCTTGGCCTAAAAAAAGTAATCTTTCTCGATGAAGTCGGTTGATTAGGACAAAATTGTATCCCTTAGGAACCGTACGTGCACCTTTGGATGCATACGGTTCAAAAAATTGCGAAAAAAAAAATCAATCAATGTATCAATTACAGTCTTTATTTATTTTTTGTAACAGGTTTTTGTTTTTCTAAAGAAGGGCTTTTCTTCGATTTTTCAAAAACATGAGTTTTGGTTCCCTTTCTCTTCCTTATCAAAAAAAATTATTGAACTTATTAAACTAACCTCTCATTGATGTATTATTTCATCGAAATTCAAATCACGATGTCATTTTCTTGTTCTTGAATGGGCCCTTTCAATTCTTTTAGGTTCGTGTTCTACTCCGGGTAAAGATTTGTCCAAATTCTATTTGCACATATAGGGCAAATTATCTCAGTACCGCTTCTTTTTTTTTATGTTTCATTTCATGCTTTCTCTCAAATTATTCCATGTATTCATCTTATTATTCCATGCCATTGAATGGCAATTTGAGATCACTCCTAATAATATATAGAAAGCATAAATTAAATATAAATAAAGAATGTTTATGATACAAATAGTAATCATATAGATTACCAATTTGATATTTTCTGAACGGAGCCTGGATACTTTATTTTATCGTTACAAGTTAACCATAAATTCTTAATAATATTGATCCCCAATATAAATTGATCTAATTGCACTTCACGCTCCGAATAATTGATGGTTCAATCAATATTTCTTGGGCGAAACAGAGGATATCCCGATCGGTGGAGACAACGGGTAAACCCCATATGACCTAATATATCTAACAAGCCGCACTATACGTCAACCCAAACTGCGTCTTCCTCTCCAGGATTCCGAAAAGGTACTTTTGGAACACCAACGGGCATTAAATTAAAGAAAAAAGTTTAAGTACTATACTTCACTTTAATATGGAAACGTACCAATGAATTTATTGTCTTCATTTTTTTTTCTGTTTATTCTATTTTAAACATAAATTTGGATACATGGATTGGGTGAAGATTTTCGGAAGAAGACAGAATGAATAAAGAATTTTCACGAGCGGGTCGATCATTTGAATGATAAACAAGTATCTACGCATTCATTCTACAAAAAAAGAGGGCCCAACCCCCATTGCGTATTGGTACTTATCGAGTATAGAATAGATCTGCTTCTCTTTGTTCTTACGAACAAAATTGTTCCGTTATTTTCAATGGAACGAAATAAATCTTAACCCTTTCTTATACAAAATCTACTGAAAAGGTTAGGTACATAACATAGTATAGTCTTTTCCAATGCGATAAAGTTACATAGTGTCCATTTTTCTTTGATATTTGATAAAAAAGGGGTATTTCCATGGGTTTACCTTGGTATCGTGTTCATACTGTCGTATTGAATGATCCCGGTCGGTTGCTTTCTGTCCATATAATGCATACAGCTCTAGTTTCTGGTTGGGCCGGCTCGATGGCTCTATACGAATTAGCAGTTTTTGATCCTTCTGACCCGGTTCTTGATCCAATGTGGAGACAGGGTATGTTCGTTATACCCTTTATGACTCGTTTAGGAATAACCAATTCATGGGGTGGGTGGAGTATTTCAGGAGGAACCATACCGAATCCGGGTATTTGGAGTTACGAAGGTGTGGCAGGGGCACATATTGTGTTTTCTGGTTTGTGCTTCTTGGCAGCTATCTGGCATTGGGTGTATTGGGATCTAGAAATATTCTCTGATGAACGTACCGGAAAACCTTCTTTGGATTTGCCCAAGATCTTTGGAATTCATTTATTTCTCTCAGGGTTGGCTTGCTTTGGCTTTGGCGCATTTCATGTAACAGGCTTGTATGGTCCTGGAATATGGGTGTCCGATCCTTATGGGCTAACTGGAAAAGTACAATCTGTAAATCCAGCATGGGGCGCAGAAGGTTTTGATCCTTTTGTTTCGGGAGGAATAGCCTCTCATCATATTGCAGCGGGTACATTGGGCATATTAGCGGGTTTATTTCATCTTAGTGTCCGTCCGCCTCAACGTCTATACAAAGGATTACGTATGGGCAATATTGAAACTGTACTTTCCAGCAGTATCGCTGCTGTTTTTTTCGCAGCTTTCGTAGTTGCTGGAACTATGTGGTATGGTTCAGCAACTACCCCAATCGAATTATTTGGCCCCACTCGTTATCAGTGGGATCAGGGATACTTCCAGCAAGAAATATATCGAAGAGTTGGCACAGGACTAGCTGAAAATCTGAGTTTTTCGGAAGCTTGGTCTAAAATCCCCGAAAAATTAGCTTTTTATGATTATATTGGTAATAATCCGGCAAAAGGGGGATTATTCAGAGCCGGCTCAATGGACAGCGGGGATGGAATAGCTGTTGGATGGTTAGGACACCCCATCTTTAGAGATAAAGAAGGCCGCGAGCTTTTTGTACGTCGTATGCCCACTTTTTTTGAAACATTCCCCGTAGTTTTGGTAGACGGAGACGGAATTGTGAGAGCCGATGTTCCTTTTAGAAGGGCAGAATCCAAGTATAGTGTCGAACAAGTAGGTGTAACTGTCGAGTTCTATGGTGGCGAACTCAATGGAGTCAGTTATAGTGATCCTGCTACTGTGAAAAAATATGCTAGACGCGCCCAATTAGGTGAAATTTTTGAATTAGACCGAGCTACTTTGAAATCCGATGGTGTTTTTCGGAGCAGTCCAAGGGGTTGGTTCACTTTTGGGCATGCTACATTTGCTTTGCTCTTCTTTTTCGGACACATTTGGCATGGCGCTAGAACCTTGTTCAGAGATGTTTTTGCTGGTATTGATCCAGATTTGGATTCTCAAGTAGAATTTGGAGCATTCCAAAAGCTTGGAGATCCAACTACAAGAAGACAAGTAGTCTGATAGAATATTACTCTGGTATCTTTCGTCTCCACTTTTTTTATTTGATGACATTTTGATGACATAAGGTACCAGAAAAATCGTGACTTGATTGAATCGCCATCTTGAATTTAATTCTTTCCCTTTCTTTACTAAAGTAAATGATCCAAAATGAATAGGTGTGGAAGCTATAATTGTAAACCACGATCAAATCTATGGAAGCATTGGTTTATACATTTCTCTTAGTCTCGACTTTAGGGATAATTTTTTTCGCTATCTTTTTTCGAGAACCACCTAAGGTTCCGACTAAAAAATGATTTTTGATCATCTTAATTTGAAGTAACGAGCCTACCATTGGTAGGCTCATTACTTCAATTAGTCCCCGTGTTCTTCGAATGGATCTCTTAATTGTTGAGAGGGTTGCCCAAAAGCGGTATATAAGGCGTACCCAGTAAAGCTTACAAGTAAACCAGATATGAAGATGGCGACTAGGGTTGCTGTTTCCATTTCTAGATAATTTAAGGATCACAATGGATCTACGATAAGATCGTTTATTTACAACTACAACCAAATGGTATACAAAGTCAACAGATCTTAACCAATCATTAAATAAGATTTATGGCTACACAAACCGTTGAGGATAGTTCTAAATCTAGGCCAAGACAAACTAATATAGGAAGTTTATTGAAACCATTGAATTCGGAATATGGTAAAGTAGCTCCGGGCTGGGGGACTACACCACTTATGGGGGTCGCAATGGCTCTGTTTGCTATATTTCTATCTATCATTTTGGAAATTTATAATTCATCCGTTTTATTGGATGGAATTTCAATGAATTAGGTTCCTAAGGACTATAAAGTCCTAGTTCTAGTTTTTTAATAAAAAAATAAAAACGCACTTAAGACTCAGATTTCTCATTCTGGTAGTTCGACCGTGGAATTTTTTTGTTTCGGTATTTCCGGAATATGAGTGTGTGACTTGTTATAATTGATCCTATTGATAATACAGAGAATAGTCTGTCATCTCTATCAAGATGATTCTACCTCGTCGGATATTTATTCTAGTATCTGGAGCACGGAATATGAATATTGTAGAATAGATCAAGAAAAGAAATATTTGAACTATGATTCATACTTACTATTCAGTCAGACCTCGCGACCGGACTCAAAAAAAAAAAAAAAAAATGCAAATAGGTATTTTATAAATTAAACGCTTTTTCTTCCTTCAGACTAAATTTGGTCAACGGACACCCATTTCTTTATATTTTTTGAATTATTAATAACATCCATTCATTGAAATTGGATAAGTGATGATCAAATGGTTCTTAACTCACAGAACCTTTGCGTTTAGCGTGGGCTTTATTAAATCATCGTGGTTCTAGTATGAATCTGAGGTGTCAATTGATTGACAGGGTCTCAACAAGGGAATTCCTATCAATAACTAGTAAAACAAGAGTCAATCTGTATTATTACACAAAAAAGAACAAATAAAAAATAATAGGAAAGAGAAGATTCAAGAGGCCTTTATTTTAACAATTAACATAAAGAAAAAGACGAACGAGGGAGCCAACTTGATATTTTTGGCATTATCATCACAAAGAAGAGATTCCGGATTTTTGTTATTTGGTATTTTTGGGGCAAATTGAATCAAGTGGCTAATTTGAATTTGAACTTTCTATTACATATCCGTTAAAATCCGTATTTGATTTGTGTTGTTTCTGCTTGAGCCGTACGAGGTTAAATTCTCATATACGGTTCTCAAGGGGGGTCTATTTTTTGGTTACCTATCCTAATAAAGTATATGATTGGTTCGAAGAACGTCTCGAGATTCAGGCGATTGCAGATGATATAACTAGTAAATATGTTCCTCCTCATGTCAACATATTTTATTGTCTAGGGGGGATCACACTTACTTGTTTTTTAGTACAAGTAGCCACAGGTTTTGCTATGACTTTTTACTATCGTCCAACCGTTACAGAGGCTTTTTCCTCTGTTCAATACATAATGACTGAGGCTAACTTTGGTTGGTTAATCCGATCAGTTCATCGATGGTCAGCAAGTATGATGGTTCTAATGATGATCTTGCACGTATTTCGTGTGTATCTCACAGGGGGATTTAAAAAACCTCGCGAATTAACTTGGGTTACAGGTGTGATTCTGGCCGTATTGACTGCGTCTTTTGGTGTAACTGGTTATTCTTTACCTCGGGACCAAATTGGTTATTGGGCAGTAAAAATTGTGACAGGCGTACCTGAAGCGATTCCCGTAATAGGATTACCTTTGGTAGAGCTATTACGCGGAAGTGCTAGTGTGGGCCAATCCACTTTGACCCGTTTTTATAGTTTACACACTTTTGTATTGCCTCTTCTTACTGCCGTATTTATGTTAATGCACTTCCCAATGATACGTAAGCAAGGTATTTCAGGTCCTTTATAGAGAAAATATATCATATATATATTTGTAATTGATTATATATCATTTCGGGGAGGAAGAAAAAATAGTCTTGTATTTCATTGCTACAAATATGGATTATTGAAAAATAAGACATGTTATTTGGTTGGATACCTCTCTTCAACTCTGAAGTATTGTATTTCTTATTTGATACCAATAGTTGAAGTGGATTCTCTGAAGAGAAGATGGATTATGGGAGTGTGTGACTTGAACTATTGATTGGGCCATGCAGATATATGATTTGATCTGCCACGTTGGAATTTACAACCAAATAAAATGTGTCTCCGCATCCAACCACCACGTAAGTCCCCCTACATAGTAGGGATATGCCGGTTCACTTGAGGAGAATTTTTTCTATGATCATACCCGATCATGTATGAGTAGGCTCCGCAAGATCCCATAGAATAAACAATGTGGCACGACCTAATGTTGTATCTATTCCACTTACTTATTTTAATTTTATTTATAGTATAGAAATGCATTCATTTCCTATGCATTGATCCAGATCTATGATACTATCGGAGTGAAATAAGGGATCTAAGGAAGAACAGAGGCTAGACTTTATTAGTAACAAGTAAATACTTTGTTTGTATGTAATAAAATCAAAATGTTGCGGGGATAAATAACAATCAAAAGACATGAGACAATCCAAAAAGCACTTGATCATGATCAAATTTGTAAGCCTACTTGGATATTGAGCATTTATCTGTAAGAACTTAATTCTTTTCAATGAATAATTGCAACTTCGGAAAATTGAATCGGGCATTTCTTATCTTACATCGAGTTATTATATATTAATATATAGCACGGATATGTATGAAATATAGATTTGATACGGATCTATTTCTATTATTCCTTTGATTCTTGCTCGAGCCGGATGATTAAAAATTATCATGTCCGGTTCCTTCGGGGGATGGATCCATAAGAATTAAGAATTCACCTATCCCAATAACAAAAAAACCTGATTTGAATGATCCTGTATTAAGAGCTAAATTGGCTAAAGGGATGGGGCATAATTATTATGGAGAACCCGCATGGCCCAATGATCTTTTATATATTTTTCCGGTAGTAATTCTAGGTACTATTGCGTGTAACGTGGGCTTAGCGGTTCTAGAACCGTCAATGATTGGTGAACCGGCGGATCCATTTGCGACTCCTTTGGAAATATTACCTGAATGGTACTTCTTTCCCGTATTTCAAATACTCCGTACAGTACCCAATAAGTTATTGGGTGTTCTTTTAATGGTTTCAGTACCAACAGGATTATTGACAGTACCCTTTTTGGAGAATGTTAATAAATTCCAAAATCCATTTCGTCGTCCAGTAGCTACAACAGTCTTTTTTATCGGTACCGTAGTAGCTCTTTGGTTAGGTATTGGAGCAACATTACCTATTGATAAATCCCTCACTTTAGGTCTTTTTCAAATTCAAATCAATTAAACTTTGAAATACCGTACATAAGTATTAAGTATCTAAGGAAGATTTACTTTGAAGCAAGACTTTAGATACATTAATTTGATTATATTCCATTTTGAGCTGAGTACGGATCGTGCTGAAGATTAAAAACTAAATTCATTCTATAATAATAATATATCATTTATATATATATTATTATAGAATGGATTTAAAATGAAAATTTTTTATTAGGTAAATCGATTATGAAATGCTTCTGGTAGGGTGTCCAATATCTGTTTTACATCTTCTATGCGAAAATATTCAATTCTCATAAGGTCTTCTTGACTATTACTATTACTCAAAAGGTCCAATAATGTATGTATATTGGATCTTTTGAGACAATTGTAGGTCCTGGAAGGCAATTCTAACTGGTCAATAAAAATAAATTTCAATGGAATTATTTTTTTGTTTTTCTTTAAATTAGTTAATCTATCTTGAAAGGTAAAAGGGGATAGAGTAAACCTGTTTTTATTTTCCGTGAAATTAATGCCCTCTTCCTCCGCATGTAGAAAAGGAATAAATAAATCAATCAAATTACGAGAAGCTTCATAAAGTGCTTCCTTAGGAGTTAAACTCCCGTTTGTCCATATTTCTAGAAAAAGTATCTCTTGTTTTTCATTTCCATCCCCATAAGAATGAATACTATGATTTGCATTTCGAATAGGCATGAATATGGCATCTATAGGGTAACTTCCATCTTGAGAGTTATTTGTGGATTTCATACGATATCCGCGATCCCTATTGATTTGTAATTCAATACACAAATCAATTGGTTCCGTCAGGTTAGCTATATGCTGTGTCGTGTCCACTATTTCCACAGAAGGTGGTGAGATGATATCTTGAGCGGTTACGTGTCTAGGACCTCTGACGCAAATAGATGCGTCTCTAACTCCATATAGAGTACTTCTCAATACAATTTCTTTCAAATTTATTAATATTTCGTGGACTGATTCTTTAATACCTACTATTGTAGAATATTCATGTGGTACCTTCTCAGATTTTGCGCGTGTGATACATGTTCCTTCTATTTCTCCAAGTAAAGCCCTTCGCATGGCAATACCTATGGTATCGGCTTGACCTTTCATAAGTGGGGACAGAATGAAACGACCATAATAAAGACGCTTACTATCTATTTTTGATTCAACACACTTCCACTGTAATGTTCGAGTGGACCCTCCTACTCCCTCTCGAACCATACTAAATATTGTTATTTAATCAGATCATTGAATCATTTATTTCTCTTGAAATCCATTTAATTCTTATTTCTACACACGTCTTTTTTTAGGGGGTCGACATCCATTATGTGGCATAGGTGTTACATCGCGCACGAAACTTAATAGTAGACCACTTCTACGGATGGCTCGTAATGCTGCATCTCTTCCGAGACCGGGGCCTTTTATCATAACTTCTGCTCGTTGCATGCCCTGATCAACCACCGTACGAATAGCATTTATGGCTGCCGCTTGAGCAGCATAGGGTGTCCCTCGTTTTGTGCCTTTGAATCCAGAAGTACCCGCGGAGGCCCAAGAAACTACTCGTCCTCGTACATCTGTAACAGTTACAATGGTATTGTTGAAACTTGCTTGAACATGAATAACACCTTTTGGTATTCTACGTCCATTCTTGCGTGAACTAATACGCCCATTCTTACGCGAACCAATTCTTGGTATAGGTTTTGTCATATTTTATCATCTCATAAATATGAGTCAGAAATATACGGAAAGATACGGAGATATCCATTTCATGTTAAAACAGATTCTTTTACACGGGTCCTTCTTTATTCTTTTAGAAAATTCTTTATTTAGTTTAGAAAGATTACCCTTGTCTCTGTTTATGTCTCGGATTGGAACAAATCACTATAATCCGTCCACGCCTACGGATAAGTCGACATTTTTCACAAATTTTACGAACGGAAGCCCTTATTTTCATATTTATCATTCCTTACCTTAATTCTGAATCTACATCCTTGAAAAAAATAAGTTTCTTGATTTTTTTAACTTCAAATTGTATCCCTATGAAAGGAATGTTTAAAAAATCACCTAATAGTTCGAATTTGTGAATTCTATAAAATTCTACGTCCCTTGGTTGAATCATAACCACTTATTTCAATTTTGACTCTATCTCATGGTAGTATCTATATAAAACTGTGCCGTATCCTCCCTGAAACATAACCTAGAATTAGATCTTCATTATCTAAAAGGATCCGGAACATACCGTTGGGAAGCGATTCAATAATTAAACCTTCATGAATTAATTTTAGTCTTTTATTCGAGGTAAGCCTCTTGAAGTATCAACTAATGGAGAAAGGATTATATAATTTATTTTTACTCTACTTTTTCCAACAAGGGAAGTTAGAGATAAAATTAAGATAACAGGAGGAAGGGGTGTAAGATCACCATATATAACACAAAATTTCTCCCCCGATTTTTTCTAGTCGAGCTTCTCGATCTGTCATTATACCTCGAGAAGTCGAAAGAATTACAATTCCCATTCCACCTAAAATCTTAGGAATTTGTTGATAGTTTGAATAGATTCGTAGACCGGGTCGGCTGATACGTTTTAAAATAGTTCTATATATTCCCTTTCGATTCCGTCTATGTCGTAGGGTTAAAACCAAGAAACATTTGTTACTTTCCTGATGTTTACGAACGTTTTCGATAAAACCCTCTCGTAGAAGTATTTTTACAATGTTTTCGGTAATATTAGTAGATGCTATTCGAACCGTTCTTTTTTTATCCATGTCAGCATTTCTTATAGAAGTTATTATATCGGCAATAGTATCCTTACCCATGGCGAACTATAATTATTGGTACCCCTAATTTTTATATAATAAACATGTTTATTAATTATTTTAATAAAAAATAATTAAATTTATTTATATTAATTAAATTAATTAAAAGTATATGCGTGATACACAATCTACTAATTGACTTGACCCATTCCAGATACCCCGCTATATCATAGTATATTTAATATACTACTAGTATTTATAATACCTCGGGAGCTAATGAAACTATTTTAGTAAAATTCAACTGTCTCAATTCCCGAGCGATCGCACCAAAAACTCGAGTTCCTTTTGGATTTCCTTCTTGATCAATAACAACTGCGGCATTGTCATCATATCGTATTATCATGCCGTTGTCACGTTTGAGTTCTTTACATGTACGCACAATTACAGCCCTAATAACTTCTGATCTTTCTAGAGGCATATTTGGTACTGCTTCTTTGATTACGGCAACAACAACGTCACCAATATGAGCATATCGTTGGTTACCAGCTCCTAGGACTCGAATACACATCAATTTTCGAGCTCCACTATTATCCGCTACATTCAAAAGGGTCTGAGGTTGAATCATATCATTTTTATTTTAATCTGTTATTTTGCTGCAAAGGATAAAAAAGAAATAAAAAGAAATATTGTCTGTCTATAAAAAAATAAACTTCTATTTTTCATCATCACCTTATCTTTTAATTTCTGCATCCCTATCCCTCAATAACGAATTGAGTTCGTATAGGCATCTTGCGCGCAGCTATTTTAATAGCTGCTCTGGCTACAGTTTCTGATACTCCGCCCATTTCATAAAGTATTCGACCCGGTTTAACAACGGATACCCAATATTCGGGGGCCCCCTTCCCCGAACCCATACGTGTTTCTGCGGGTCTTACTGTAACAGGTTTGTCGGGAAATATACGTACCCATATTTTTCCGCCACGACGCGCATATCGTGTCATTGCTCTTCGTCCTGCTTCCATCTGTCTAGCCGTGATCCAAGCGGGTTCAAGTGCTTGAAGAGCGTATCCGCCGAAACAAATACGATTGCCTCGACAAGATATTCCTTTCATTCTTCCTCTATGTTGTTTACGAAATTTTGTTCTTTTGGGGTTATAGTTGATGGTTCTTTCTTAATTAAATTCCATCTCTACTGCAGAACCGGACATGAGAGTTTCTTTTCATCCGGCTCCTCGCGAATGAAATGATTCATTAATATTACTACGGATACACATATATTTAATATTAATAAATGATACACAATACACTTAGTAATGTAATGGAATTTATTATGTTATTTTGTTTTGTTATATTATTTGATTTTGTTATTCTAGGATAGTTTAGTATTGTTATGTTATATAGTTAAGAGTAAGCTTTATATACCAGATCAACATTATTTATTTTGTATCGAATCGCGCTAAAACAAAATGTGGATTGTATGTAATTCAATAACTAAAAACTAAGGGTTTCGCGGGCGAATATTGACTCTTTCGTGCTACATTCGTAGGGTCAAGACCTTGTTACTTTTAGAATAAATCAATTTGTTCTTGGTTCGTTCCGCCATCCCACCCAATGAATCATTAGGATTCGTTTGTTTTCATGAAATCCTATGCAATCATGGGTTCTGTCGTTCCCATAGCCTCTTCGTTAATGGTTAGGCCCGAACTCCGCAATGGAACCCCAACAAAATTTGTTCCTGAGTTAATTTTCTTAGTTTATATTAACCCGAGGCTCGTTATCTTTAAATTATTGATATTATATCAGTATTGATGCTTTATCACATTGCCTTTTGTGAGATAATTCATAAACCATACATATTGGAATCATATATCATGGATACTTTGTGTTCTTTCTTTACTATCATCCTTCCATTTATCCACATCCCTTTATTTTTGTTTCGCAACCTATAATAAGATTTAAAATTTTTATGAAAAAATTTCAGTTGCTACAACTATATGATCGATCTAGTCATATAGTGACTGTTTCTTGGAATCTCGACAATATGAAACGAAGCCATAAGTTGGTTATTTAGTTTATATAGTTAGTAAGCTCATAGTGAGGGTTGGTCAAATTTTTTGAATTCCAACTATACTATAAACTAACAAAAAAACTAACGAGTCACACACTAAGCATAGCAATTCTCTTAAATGATCAATCTAATTTTTATTCAACCTTATAGAATTTGAATTGCTCAGTTTTGTTTGATTTAATGTTAATGGAATAAAAAATCAAATTTGTCATTTTTTTCTTTTTTTTTGTTCTATCACTGGACAGAACGGCAAGACAAATAAAGGTCCATTATTTCTCGTCTACAAATATCCAAATTTTTATGCCTAATACTCCATAGATAGTTCGAGTTGTATAGGAACAATGATCAATTTTAGCACGAATTGTTTGTAGAGGAACCCTACCCTCTCTGATCCATTCGACACGTGCAATTTCTTTTCCGTCGATACGCCCGGCAATTTGTACTTGAATTCCTTTTGTATCCGTTTGTTCAGTTAATTCAATAGCTTTTTTCATTGCTTTTCGAAATGAAACTCTATTTTTTAATTGTAAAGCTATATATTCCGCAAGAATATTAGGTTGTCCATAAGGTTTTTCAACTCTTGTTATAACAATGTTGAGTCTACGGTTCACAGAATGAAACTCCTTTTGTACATTCATCTGTAATTCTTCGATTCCTCGTGTTCGGCCCTCTATTAATAAATTAGGGAATCCAATATGGATTATGACTTGGATCAAATCGATTCTTTTTTTTATTTGTATACGTGCTATTCCTTCGAAACCTGAGGACGTTCTCTTATTTTTTTGTACATAATCCTTGATACAATTCCGTATTTTTTCATCTTCCTGTATACCCGCGGAATAATTTTGTGGTTGTGCGAACCAAAAGGAATGATGACTTTGGGTTGTACCAAGTCTGAAACCAAGTGGATTTATTTTTTGTCCCATATTTTTCTATTATATTATCTTTCCATATATATATTTTTCGAAAGATGAATCGAAAGTTAAGATTCATCTTTAAATAATTTAGTTTTATCCCTCAATATAATTGTTATATGACAAGTAGGTCTTTTTATCGGATAACTACGTCCTCGAGCCCGGGGTCTTAATTTTTTCACAATAGTACCTGTGTTAACTTCAGCTTTACTAATAAATAAATAAGCTTTGTTTAAGCCCATGTTATTACTAGCATTTGCTGCCGCGGAAAAAACTAATTTCAAAATGGGATAAGATGCTCGATAAGGCATAAGTTCTAGTATCATAAGTGCTTCTTCATAGGAGCGTCCACGAATCTGATCAATTACTCTTCGTGCTTTGAAAACCGACATACATATATGTTTATGTTGAGCTAAAGCTTTAATTTCTGTACTCCAACGCGAGTTATTTCTATTTATCATAAGGTTATCCCCACTAAATGAATAAAAACTGTCTAATTTTACTTATAAAATAAAAATATAATATTTTTAATTAAAATCTTATCTTATTAATTATTTTTTATAAATTTTAATTAAATAAAAAAAAAAAATGAAAAAATTAACGACGAGATTTATTATCGGTTTTTTCATGTCTTGCGAAAGTTAGAGTAGGCACGAATTCTCCCAATTTATGACCCACCATACGATCTGTTATATAAATAGGTAAATGCCCCTTTCCATTATGAATAGCAATTGTATGGCCAATCATTGTGGGTATAATGGTAGATGCCCTAGACCAAGTTACTATTATTTCTTTCTCCTCCCTTATGTTTAGTTTTTCAATTTTTGCCGATAAATGATTAGCTACAAAAGGATTTTTTTTTATTGAACGTGTCACAGGGGATTACTCCTTTATTACATTACATTTTTGAAATTGGCATTCTATGCCCAATATATCGATCTAAGTATGAAGGTAAGAATAAATACAATAATGATGAATGGAAAAAGAAAAAAGCTAAAATCCTTTAGCTAGATAAGGGGCGGATGTAGCCAAGTGGATCAAGGCAGTGGATTGTGAATCCACCACGCGCGGGTTCAATTCCCGTCGTTCGCCCATCACATTATTTCAAATTCTAAAAATTCAGTTTTCTATATTCTTATTTATTTACGGCGACGAAGAATAAAACTATCACTATATTTTTTCCTTTTCCTACTTCTTCTTCCAAGCGCAGGATAACCCCAAGGAGTTGTGGGTTTTTTTCTACCAATTGGAGCTCTCCCTTCACCGCCCCCATGGGGATGGTCTACAGGGTTCATAACTACTCCTCTTACTACAGGACGCTTACCTAGCCAACGCTTAGATCCGGCTCTACCCAAACTTTTTTGGTTCACCCCAACATTACCCACTTGTCCGACTGTTGCTAAGCAATTTTTGGATATCAAACGGACCTCCCCAGATGGTAATCTTAATGTGGCCGATTTACCCTCTTTTGCAATCAGTTTCGCTACAGCACCTGCCGCTCTAGCTAATTGTCCACCCTTTCCAAGTGTGATTTCTATGTTATGTATGGCCGTGCCTAAGGGCATATCGGTTGAAGTAGATTCTTCTTTTTTATCAATAAAAACCCCTTCCCAAACTGTACAAGCTTCTTCCAAAGCATACGGCTTTCTAGATGTATATGATGATATCTAGACAGATGGATCTTATATGAATCGTATGATGAAGTATCACATGAGTGGATATATAGGAATCCAAATCTGCCGAATCACTCATGTTATGATCTTCTACATCCTAGGTCTCCCCGTTCCGTCATCTGGCTTATGTTCTTCATGTAGCATTCAGACCGAATGACTCTATGAAATTACGTCAATACTTCCATTCCACATATTACGGGTAACGTAGGAGACATCTCTATTTTTCCCCGGGGGATCTTTATAATTACCACTGCTTAGCTTTTAATTCGCCTCTGACCATCAAATTAAATGTGAATAACCCGGCCTCCTCTCTTTGAAATAAGGGGCGCTCTCCGGTTCTGTGCGTGCTTCAAACAATTTTTTTTTGTCTTCTCCATATTACCATATCTCTAGAGTCAATAATTTTCTATGAGGAACTACTGAACTCAATCACTTGCTGCCGTTACTCAACAGTTTTCTGCTGAGGTTTCTCCCGTAGAGGTACTCAAATTGGATCAGTGATCGATTTCTAGGTTTCGTCGTAAACCTAATTGGTTACTTCCAATTACGTAAATCAATAGTTCAAACCGCACTCAAAGGTAGGGCATTTCCCATTGATATAGGAACTTCTGTACCAGAAACAATGGTATCTCCAATTATAGCCCCTCTGGGATGTAAAATATATCTCTTCTCACCATCCCCATAGTGTATGAGACAAATGTGTGCATTTCGATTAGGGTCGTATTCTATGGTTACGATTCTACCAGATATGTCTTTATCATTCCGTCGAAAATCTATTTTACGGTATAGACGCTTATGACCTCCCCCTCTATGCCCTGCGGTAATGATTCCTCTGGCATTACGACCTTTACTACAACGACGCTGTCCATGGATCAAATTATTTCGTGGATTGGATTTTACTTGACTGTCTATGGCTCCATTGCGTGTGCTCGGGGTAGAAGTTTTGTATAAATGTATCGCCGTGTTATTAAGTATTTTGCTTTAAGTTCTTTTCTCTATAAGAGGTGGAATAGAATAACCTGGTTGAAGCGTAATGATCATACGTTTGTAATGCATTGTATGTCCCATAATAGGTCCCATTCTTCTACCCTTTCCCGGGACTCGATGACTATTTATAGCTATTACCTTGACGCCAAAGAAGAGTTCGACCCAATGCTTTATTTCTGTCCTAGTTGATCCTGATTCGACATTAGAAGTATATTGATTGTTCCCCAATAACCGAATACTTTTTTCTGTAAATACTGCATATTTGATTCCATCCATAAATCCATTTTCTTCCCTATGAGTTCCAGTATCAATAAGAATTCTAGTTCTTACTGTTCATATGTTATGGTATGAATATACCATACCAATTCGGTATGTATGGATGATGAGATTCCATTGATACAGAGCCAATTCTAATAGACTTATTGAACGTTCCCATTGGCGTGCATCCAGCAGGAATTGAACCTACGAATTTGCCAATTATGAGTTGGGCGCTTTAACCATTCAGCCATGGATGCTTAACAGGGATCATCGTACATCGTAAATAACCAAATTCCAATTGAAATGAAATCTTTAGGAGGAATCAATGAGAGGACATCAATTCAAATCCTGGATCTTCGAATTGAGAGAGATATTGAGAGAGATCAAGAATTCTCACTATTTCTTAGATTCATGGACCAAATTCGATTCAGTGGGATCTTTCACTCACATTCTTTTCCACCAAGAACGTTTTATGAAACTCTTTGACCCCCGAATTTGGAGTATCCTACTTTCACGTGATTCACAGGGTTCAAGAAGCAATCGATATTTCACGATCAAAGGTATAATACTGCTTGTAGTAGCGGTCCTTATATCTCGTATTAACAATCGAAAGATTGTCGAAAGAAAAAATCTCTATTTGATGGGGCTTCTTCCTATACCTATGAATTCCATTGGACCCAGAAATGAGACATTGGAAGAATCTTTTTGGTCTTGCAATATCAATAGGTTGATTGTTTCGCCCCTGTATCTTCCAAAAGGGAAAAATATTTCTGAGAGTTGTTTCATGGATTCGCAAGAGAGTACTTGGGTTCTCCCAATAAATAAAAAGTGTATCATGCCTGAATCTAACCGGGGTTCGCGGTGGTGGAGGAACCGGATCGGAAAAAAGAGGGATTCTAGTTGTAAGGTATCTAATAAAACCGTAGTTGGAATTGAGATCTCATTCAAAGAGAAAGATAGCAAATATCTGGAGTTTCTTTTTTTATCCTATACGGATGATATGATCCGCAAGGACCATGATTGGGAATTGTTTGATCGTCTTTCTCCGAGGAAGAAGCGAAACATACTCAACTTGAATTCGGGACAGCTATTCGAAGTCTTAGGGAAAGACTTGATTTGTTATCTCATGTCTGCTTTTCGTGAAAAAAGACCAATTGAAGGGGGGGGGTTCTTCAAACAACAAGGAGCTGAGGCAACTATTCAATCAAATTATATTGAGCATGTTTCCCATCTCTTCTCGAGAAACAAGTGGGATATTTCTTTGCAAAATTGTGCTCAATTTCATATGTGGCAATTCCACCAAGATCTCTTCGTTAGTTGGGGAAAGAATCAGCACGAATCGGATTTTTTGAGGAACGTATCGAGAGAGAATTTGATTTGGTTAGACAATGTGTGGTTGGTAAACAAGGATCGGTTTTTTAGCAAGGTACGGAATGCATTGTCAAATATTCAAAAAGAAAGATCGATTCTTTGGGATCCTTCCTTTCTTCAAACGGAAGGAACAGAGATAGAATCAGATCGATTCCCGAAATGCCTTTTTGGATCTTCCTCAATGTCCCGGCTATTCGCGGAACGTGAGAAGCAGATGAATAATCATCTGCTTCCGGAAGAAATCGAAGAATTTCTTGGGAATCCTACAAGATCAATTCGTTCTTTTTTCTCTGACAGATGGTCAGAACTTCATCTGGGTTCGAATCCTACTGAGAGGTCCACTAGAGATCAGAAATTTTTGAAGAAAAAACAGGATGTTTCTTTTGTTCTTTCCAGGCGATCGGAAAATAAAGAAATGGTTGATATATTCAAGATAATTACGTATTTACAAAATACCGTCTCAATTCATCCTATTTCATCAGATCCGGGATCTGATATGGTTCCGAAGGATGCACCGGATATGGACAGTTCCAATAAGATTTCATTCTTGAACAAAAATCCATTTTTTTATTTATTTCATCTATTCCATGGCCGGAACAAGGGGGGATACACGTTACACCATGATTTTGAATCAGAAGAGAGATTTCAAGAAATGGCAGATCTATTCACTCTATCAATAACCGGGCCGGATCTGGTGTATCATAGGAGATTTGCCTTTTCTATTGATTCCTACGGGTTAGATCAAAAAAAATTCTTGAATAAGGTATTCAACTCCAGAGATGAATCGAAAAAGAAATCTTTATTGATTCTACCTCCTCTTTTTTATGAAGAGAATGAATCTTTTTATCGAAGGATCAGAAAAAAATTGGTCCGGATCTACTGCGGGAATTATTTGGAAGATCCAAAAATAAAAACGGCGGTATTTGCTAGCAACAACATAATGGAGGCAGTCAATCAATATAGATTGATCCGAAATCTGATGCAAATCCAATATAACACCTATGGGTACATAAGAAGTGTATCGAATCGATTCTTTTTAATGAATAGATCCGATCGCAACTTCGAATATGAAATTCAAAGGGATCAAATAGGAAATGATACTCTGAATCATATAACTATAATGAAATATATGATCAACCAATATTTATCGAATTTGAAAAAGAGTCAGAAGAAATGGTTTGATCCTCTTATTTCTCGAACCGAGAGATCCATGAATCGGGATCCTGATGCATACAGATACAAATGGTCCAATGGGAGCAAGAATTTCCAGGAACATTTCATTTCTGACCAGAAGAACCATTTTCAAGTAGTGTTCGATCGATTACGTATTAATCAATATTCGATTGATTGGTCCGAGGCTATCGACAAACAAGATTTGTTTAAGTCACTTCGTTTCTTTTTGTCCAAGTCACTTCCCTTTTTGTCCAAGTCACTTCCCCTTTTCTTTGTGAGTATCGGGAATATTCCCATTCATAGGTCCGAGATCCACATCTATGAATTGAAAGGTCCGAATGATCAACTCTGCAATCAGTTGTTAGAATCAATAGATGTTCAAATCGTTCATTTGAATAAATTGAAACCCTTCTTATTAGATGATCATGATACTTCCCAAAGACCGAAATTCTTGATCAATGGAGAAACGATATTACCATTTTTGTTCAAAAAGATACCAAAGTGGATGATTG